CTTATTAATAGCATTATCTATTATAAATGTATTTTCTAGCATTTGACTCCGTACCACTGAAGGGTTTAGTCCCACACTTGAAAGATAGCCCAGAAAGTCAAGGGAATGCTTGGATAGTTGGTTTAGATGGATCCTTACTGGTTGAGACCACACGTAAAAATGACATTGCCAGAAATTGACAAGAAAATATTTCCATTTATTCATCAGAAGAGGCGCCCCTTTTGAAGCCAGAAGGGATTTTCCTTGATACCTAACATAATGCATGAAAGGATTCTTGAACAACCATAAGATTGTCTGAAAATCATTAGCAAAGACTTCTACAAAATGCTCTATTTTTCCATAGAAAAATATTCGCCCAAGAAGGGCTCCATAAGATGCTGATCGTAAATGATAAGATTGATTGCGGAGAAAAATGAAGATAGAGTCGTATTCACATACATGAAAATTATATAGGAATAAAAAAAATCTTTGATTCCTTTTTGAAAAAATGGAAATTGATTTCTTTGGAGTAATCATACTATTCCAATTATGATACTCGTGTAGAAACAATCGTAATAAATGCAAAGAAGAGGCGTCTTTCACCCAGTAACGAAGGGCTTGAACCAAGATTTCCAGATGGATGGGGTGGGGTATTAGTATATCTGACACATACTTTAAATGTGGGAATTTGTCCTCTAAAAAAGGAAATATTGAATGAATTGATCGTAAATTATGAGATTTTGATATTTTTTTCCCTTCTAGAGAAGAGACTAATTGTAGGGAAAATGGAATTTCCACAATGACTCCCGATCCCTCTAATATCATTTGAGAATAAAAATTCTTATTGTGTCCAAAAAATGGATTTTGATTAGAATCAGAAAAAATCAAATGATTCTGTTGATACATTCGCGTAATTAAACGTTTCACAATTAGTAAACTGGATTTATTGTCATAACCCAAATTTTCCAACAAAATCGATCTGTTTAAACCATGATCATGAGAAAGTACATAAATATACTCCTGAAAGATAAGTGGATATAGGAAGTCGTCTTGACGAGATCTATCTAGTTCTAAATATCTTTGAACTCCTTCCATTTGAGATTCAATTTGAATAAAGATAGGGTATTTCTTGGGTTATCAAATGATACATAGTGCGATACAGTCAAAACAAGGTATTCTAATTATACTCAAAAAAGAATAGATACCTCGGAGACAGGTAGACTCATCAACGGATCCTCTATCCTCTCTTTTTCCATCTAATTTTTTTTATATTCGTTATAGGCTAACAAGATGGTTAGAAATCCTTTATTTTTTCAATCCAATCGCTCTTTTGATTTTGGAAAAAATTATCTTTATCAATATACTGCTTCTTCTACACATTCATCTACACTCCATAATGGAGAATAACTATAGCTAATAGTTAGGATTCTAAATCTATAATGACTCCTGGGAGAAGCCTTTCCCGCATCAGGCACTAATATTTTTTTTAACATCTAATTAGATCAGGTAATCATTCACATTAAGAACGGAAGCTCGTTGCTTTTTTTCTTTCCCTAGAATTTAATTGGAGCCATTAGGGCTCTATCCATTTATTCACTCAACCCAACTTTGAATTCATTTTGTTCCACTCTAAAAATGCAAACAAGGTTTTGTGCCGATCTGGTAAGAATGATATATTCTCAGAATTCTCCATTGATACGACATGCTGTTTTTTCCATTCATTCCCTTTCAGGATCAGTCGCGGTCTTACAAACTATACCAATGGTATGGACGAATCCGTTCCTTCATCCAAATGTGTAAAAGATTCTAGCCGCACTTAAAAGCCGAGTACTCTACCGTTGAGTTAGCAACCCGAATAAGATAAAATTCAATTAAAATAATTAAGGTATGGAGATACAACCAGAATCAAAAAACCGCTTATAGCACAGCGAATACAACGAAACCGTCATTTGAATGATGTAAAGTAAAAACCAAACCTATGGGAGCGGAGAAAAAAAGATCTATTTTTCTACGATAAAATTATATTTCTTTTCTACACAGTTGTCAATATGAATGGTGAGAAAAGAATACAATATAGAAAACAAAAAAAAATTCAAATTTAATAAATCTGAATTGAAAAAAAAAATAAGGACTTGTGTTGGATTGGCACTATATAGATAATCTACATAGATACAAAAAAGGTGTAGATGGAGAAATAAATAAGTAAAAAGTAGGAAAAAATCTCGGGTCTATTCAATCAATATAAAGATAATGTATAATAAGAAAACTTGATCCCGTTAGTAGAGTTCTAAGAAAAACCGCCTGATTGAAGGTAATGTCAGAATTTGATATTTCTAGATATAATTCCTTCATCTATTCACTTGATCTTTTTTCTATATATTTTATATCAATAAGATAGATTTTTGTCGTTATAGAACATGGGATTCTGCAGGAGCAATAATAAATAGGTATGAAAAGAACAAGAGAAAGGGGTAGGAGTAGAGAAAGTTATACAAAGCTATATACGAGTCATCCCCCCTTCGTTTTTTGTATTTCATTGATTGAATTTGAATTTCGTTTGATTAAGAAGAAGTTCCGTAAAAACCTCCGCTTTCTTTGAAATATCATGAACAGTTCCTGTAGGTTGAGCTCCTTTTCCAAGGAAATATAGAATAGCAGGAACATTTGAATAAGTTTGATTCTTTATCGGATCATAAAAACCCACTTTCCGAAGATCTCTTCCTTCTCTTCGGGATCGAGCATCAATTGCAACGATTCGATAGATGGCTCATTGGGATAGATGTAGGTGAACAATACCCCCCCTAGAAACGTATAAGAAGTTTTCTCCTCGTACGGCTCGAGAAAAAATGATTCAAAGTTATGTTGATGTATAGAATTCTAATGGCAAATCGATCTATAAAATCATCAAATTCATTAGACTATGATTTAAGTCCTTTTTTTGTTCTTCTCCCCCCCCCCAAAAAAAAAATCATTTGTACTCATAACTCAAGTTGGATAACTCTCAAATAGCTCAAAGGACAACCCTTAGGCCTTAGGCATTTCATTTATTGAGCGGTCTCTAACCCCCTTTTTATTTGTCTCGTTTCAAATCTATTGTATTCGTCATTCTGATCCTAATCTTAGTTTTTGAGACAATTGAAAACGGTGTTTCCTTGTTCCGGGATCCTTAATTTCTGTTTTAAATCATTGGGTTTAGACATTACTTCGATGATCCTTAATCCTTTCAAAATGGCAGCAACATACCTTTTTTTTTTATTTCTTTTTATCAAAGAATCAGTTGATTCCCGCACGATACACTTTTGATCGAAAGTGTTCTACAAATTCCAACAAATTTTCTAAACTTGCTTGAATTCTATCCTTTCGATTTCTATATCGAAGATATATTTACAAAGTATTTCCAACTTCTTGATTGGCACTAACCCTAGATCTTTGCCCCTGAGAAATGAATCAATACTTTCTACTCGAGCTCCATCATGTGCTATTTACATTACACAACCCAACAAAAAAAGAAAAGAGGGTTCTAGTGGAGCAGAACAAACGATGTCGAGCCGAGAGCACCTTCATTCCTATATAACTATATAATATAATTTGAATATAAAAAAAATGGTGGGTGTAAAAATCCACAACTGATCATGTCCTTCAAGTCGCACGTTGCTTTCTACCACATCGTTTCAAACGAAGTTTTACCATAACATTCCTCTAGTTTGGAGCCGGTATGTAATTGATTCAATTATGGAACCATGAATAGTCATTGTTTTAGTCGGTACATAGTAATCTATACTTGTTTCTTTTTTTTTTTTTTATGCTTTTTTATGTTTATGGGTGTGTAGATATTTTTCTGAAGATGTCTCATCAAGAATTCAACTTAACCCCATATTTTATTGTATGAATGGAACATTTTTTTATTAGATTTTCTTTCTTATATCTCTAACTCTAATCTAGATAGATTATCTATCTATAAAATGATTTATATTTTGATACCTTTTATATCTATAAAATTAGATATTCTAATATCTATAATATAATTTTCCTATAATTAAAATATAGAAATATTATATTCATAATAATCATAATGATAGAATATCTATAATTCTATATTATTATAGATATCATAAAATACTAGATATTATAAATAAAATATAATATTATTATTTTAGAATCTAATTCTAAATTAATTTTTAAAATAATATATATATAATATTTTTTTATACATAATAGAATATATTATATATAATATACATAATAGAGTATAATAGACATTTACATTAAAAAAAAATTGAAAATAAAAGGATACTCAAATAAATGAGTTATTTTTGAATCTGCATCTTCAAGTGAGCCAATAGGATAGATTCGCCAATCTAATAGTTCTTCAAGTACGAAAGACTAATCTAATAATAAATCATTACAAATATTGAATTGAAAAAAAAAAATTGACTACTTAGACATCATTACATCAGCATTTGAGTTGAATAAAGTTTTACAAACAATAAAAACCACATTTCATCCTTATAAGAGAGATAATCTATGTTTCATTTTGAACTGAACCAACAATGATTTAAAGCAAATAGATAGATCAAAAACAAATCCAATTTAATTTCTCTTCGTTTTTTTCATGAAGAAGATTTAGAGCGTTATTCTTTCATATGACTAATAAAATAAGAACCGAAAGAATAGGAGATTTCTGTATCTTAGACTGAACAATTGTTACTGGAAGTAATTATGGATATTCTATGTTAAATAGTTGAATTTAATAAATTGAAAAGATCATAAATCTTTTTCACGAAAATAGAAACCTCATTGTCGATGAAATAGAACGATAAAAAATACATACATCTAAAAATTTCCTTCCTCATTTTTTGAGATATTTTGTTATATTGTGTTTGACTTGAGACTCATTAATCTTTCTGTAATTTTTCCATAAGAATCTTTCCATAAAGTCAAAAAAAAAAGTAAATAGAATGTATGAATTGCCCCGTCTCAATTATAGATTTACAACAATTCATTAGAGCCAAAGACGAAATCCCTAAAACCGAGGTCCAAAGAAAAAGGATCTGTTACATATGTAACTTGATTGTTTGTTAATGAGATTTGTACAGACATGGATATTGAAATTGATACCTTCCACTGCTGATCTATTTCACGAATAATATGCGATGATGAATCAAAAATAAAAAAAAAAAGATCCTCTTTTACGGGATGCTAGATTATCTTGTCCAGGTACAAAGCCAAACGGGTCTCTTTGTTCCTATTTTGAGTTTCCCCTAACCCAGCCTTAAGAGACTTAATTGAATTCCATTAGTACCAAGAAAACCCTCTTGTTTATTTTATAATAAAATAATCCACAGAGAATTAATAATTAGGCTATCTCATTCTCATTTAAGGAAGGGATAGGGAATAATAGACAGGGAATATATAGTTTCTTTCGGATTTCGATCTAGAATGCATCATTGCGAATTCAGATGGATCTGAAACGTAAGGTTTTTCTAAGTAACTAACCTTCAATATGAAATGAAGGGGATGCCATAGAATGAAAGGTCCCTCCGACTTTTTTTGAATTCAAATTCAAACTTTTGTAATCATGGTTCCCCGACTGACAAATAGAATCAGGTACGTCTACATGTCATTTGCACTTGATTGAGCTTGTAAAAAAGATATGATTCAGAGAAGAATGATTCAAAATAAGAAACAATAATAGAATCGCATTCTATCCAATATTAGACTCTTAAACAGAGGATTTAAAACAAAAAGCAATCTTTATTCTGATATAATTGGTATGCTCTGGGACGGAAGGATTCGAACCTCCGAATAGCGGGACCAAAACCCGTTGCCTTACCACTTGGCCACGCCCCATTTAGATTTCTAATCGACACTAATAAACACTAATATTGTTATTAGTCGTTCGTCAATTCCAGTACAAATATGTATGGAATAGGTTAGATTGTTGATAGGATTTTGACACGTGTAGACATAGAATTAAACTGAATTTATTGATCATTACATATAATTCAATTAAGATATTTATGAAAGTATGATTTCTTCGATTCTCTTTTGAGACTTGAAGTATTCTTGATTGGGTGAGTTAAAAGAAAAATAAGGATTTTTTGGTCTACCCTACATTCTTTTTTCCCTTATATTGATACCATATCAATAACTCAATCAAAATTCAATTATCTCCAAGAACAAAATGTTTGTTATGCTTAATATCTTTAGTTTGATCTGTATCTGTCTTAATTCTGCCCTTTATTCGAGTAATTTTTTCTTCGCCAAATTGCCCGAAGCCTATGCTTTTTTGAATCCAATCATAGATGTTATGCCAGTCATACCTGTGCTCTTTTTTCTTTTAGCCTTTGTTTGGCAAGCCGCTGTAAGTTTTCGATGAAATATTTAATACTGCCCTAGAAAAATTCATGATTTCTCCGAGAAAAAAAATTCTAACAATTGATAAGATTAGAAAAATCTTAGATTATGAACCCTCAATCAAATTAAAACATTGAAAGTCAAAGTATTGGATAGTCGCGATAAATCTGTATCAGCTCATTCTAACCCTTTCCTTTTTCTAGTGAAAGGCACTATTAGGGTTCCCCACAATATCTAATTGTGGGTATGAAAGAAAATTTTGGCAATGAAAGACTCTTAATTACAAATGAGTTTTTGAAAATTATTTTCCATTTCTAGAAACTACTTCTCATATCTTGGTGTCAAAATAGTAAGGATATGTGGTATAAAAATGGAGAATCTATTCTCTTTTTCCCCAAAAATGATCTTGGAGATTGTGTAATGCTTACTCTCAAACTCTTCGTTTACACAGTAGTCATATTCTTTGTTTCTCTTTTCATCTTCGGATTCCTATCTAATGATCCAGGACGTAATCCTGGGCGTGAAGAATGAAGAATACAAAATAAAGGCATTTGTCTTACTTGATTTAAAAATTTTCTTCGGATTTTATCTTTTCCACACCTTTAACTATGAAAAAAGAAAAAGGGTTCGAAAAATTCGAAAGATAAAAAACAATTCATCAACGGAAACGGAAAGAGAGGGATTCGAACCCTCGGTACGAATAACTCGTACAACGGATTAGCAATCCGCCGCTTTAGTCCACTCAGCCATCTCTCCCATACATAAAGTAAAGATTGAAAAAGTCTTTCTTTATCTTTCTTTATTATTTTTTTATCTCTTTTTATTATATAGATATATACAACTTTTATCAGCAATTCCAATTCCATAAAGTAAGGGCTCGAAAAATATATTTCCAATAGAAATATAGAAAAAAAAGAATATTTCTTTGAGTTTGTTCAAAAGGGCCTTTTTATTCCCACGGCCGGATAGGTCAGTACCTATCCGGGCCCTTTTTTCTTTTGTTCCACTGAATCATAGATATAAAAAAATTTATCTGATTTGAAAACAAAAAGGCTTGTTATTAAAGCAACAACAATAATAAGAAGAACTATTTCGATTCTTATGATATAGAGTCAAAATAGAATCAAAATGTGAGTTCTTATTATTATTTTAATATTCTTTTTT